ACGAAAGATTTACCACCTCTAGGGGATTAAATCCCGAGTTATTGCGAATTAAAAAACCGACGAAATTATGGAAGTCAATATTCTTGCATTTATTGCTACTGCACTATTCATTCTAGTTCCTACGGCTTTTCTACTTATCATTTACGTAAAAACAGTCAGTCAAAATGATTAATTCAAATGAATTTTTATGAAACTTTCCTTCCGAGTTCTTATCAAAAATTGACGAAGTCAAATGAAAAGGATTTCCAATTTCACGTCTTCATTTAAATAAACTGAGCGGACGAGAATTAGAATTGGCAGTATTCTAAGAGATGGATAGTATGGTAGAAAGATTAATCTATTTCTTTCTACCATACTATCCATCTCTTAGTCAGTTGTAATCTAAAATAAGGCTAAGGGCTTAGTTTATGTAGATCAATCTACAACATTCTCTTCATATATGTGTGTATATATTACATATATTGTATATATTGTATGGAATTGACATAACACCCAATTTGCTATATTTATTTGATCTGATCAATCTGAAATACTTCTTATCTTAGTAATTATAATTCCTTTTACTAATAAGTAAGAGGAAACCTTACTTAACTTATTTTTAACGCCCGAACCGTGATATGAAGATATGAAATAAGTCGATAAAGCACAAATCGCCTTTCTCAAATTAGAAACCAAACCGCCCAATATGCGATCCGCCCGAGGCAAGATCTTATTATTGCATAGTAGACAACCACTACCTTCTATATCATTTCTCATCGAAAAATGCGTATACACTTAAAAAACGACTTCCTCTTTGAACAGTAAAGAAATCAAAAAAGGTCCGTCCGGCCTTCTTCTTTATGCATCTATAAAGATAGTAGGAGTCCAACCCCATGGATTGAAAGAGTATGATTCATATCATAGATTACTCCATTGGAGTCCGGTGTCCGATGGGATTCGAAATTCAGAGATTTTTCTTTTAAATAGTCCAAAATACATTGCAATTGCAAAACGATATATAAAACAATCGATACGGTTTGGTTCCTTCCTGTAGTAGTACTTCTAGAGCCCACTTCTCCCCCACACTACGAGTGAAAGGGAAAATGTAAAGACTACCATTAAAGCAGCCCAAGCGAGACTTACTATATCCATGTGAATTATGTTCCCTATCTCTATAAATACGAAAGAATTATTCCATTATTCCTCACTAATAATAGTGGAATTAATGGCGCCGAGTCAAAAAGGGATTATGACCAAACACTATTGAGAAACTAATCCAATAAATTTTAATTGATTATGATTTTGAATCGGGAAAGATTAAACACAAGTAAAAGAATCCCGAGGGAATGGAAACATGTAGGAATAAAATAAATAAATTTAGGCCTATCCTTTATCTTTATTTTTTTGTTGACCTTCTAGTCAAAACAGAAGGGGAGAAAGTCTATAAAAAAGAGAAATCACTATCTATTTATCTATTCTATTTATCTATTATAGGCTTTTATTTCCTCATTTGATCTACAAACCCGTATCCCCCCCCCCCGACTGTCGTTGTGAAAGCCGGGGCTTGTCTTAGGGTTGGAGAAAAGGGATTATTTCTTTTTGCCCCCTTTCTATAAAACTATAAAAGTAAATTATTCATCCAATCTAATATTGCCCGAATACCCAGAGATTCTCACGAGTCTGTAGTATATAAAGCAACTTACGCCCCTTTCCAAAATTTTTAATTGAATTTCCTACCAGGGGCTACAATCTGATTAAAAATTTAATCATTAGACACTTCCTTAATAATTAAGGATAGTAGAAGGGAATCGAAAAGTCTTGATAGTCCCTCTACCACAGTAGATTAGAAGAATTCTAGATACGGGCGAGGGTTCACAATCTCTTCTTTTAGAAAACCTTCAGACTACATAAACAAAGGACCAACGGCCTGTTTCCTATACTTCTACCGGAGAAAAATCCCGCGAGTTATATCAGTAGAACAGAAGAAAAGAAGAGATTTGGGGTTTTTGTTAATGTTGATCAGGCGACACCCGGATTTGAACTGGGGAAAAAGGATTTGCAGTCCCCCGCCTTACCACTCGGCCATGCCGCCAAAATGATACAAAATAGATGAAAATTTTCCTGGATTACTAAATTTTTATTGTACTTGCATTTTAACTTCTGTTTTCCTTAATCCTTTTCCTAAAAAAAAGCTTTTTTTTTTTGATTGGATTTGATCCATCCCTTCAGTTGATTGTTATAGTATCTGAAAATATACTATGCTAAAAACAGTCTCTCGCTTTTTTCTATTGAGAAATCAAATGTGTATTTTTAGCCGATAAATTTGAACCATTAACTATTGGCTGCTTACTTCGAATTCATGAATCATTCATGGATTTGAATCTCAAAATTGTGTTTTCCTAATGACATAAGAAAATAAAAATTGAGATAGAACTAATCAGTATTGATTTTTTCAATCAAAAAACCTTTCCCCATTTCAATTATAACAAAACATATGAGTATATGTAAACCCCAGAACAGA